TAAGAAGGGTTTCAATTTCTTCAAATGAACGATTTGAACACCTATGGATTCTAACAACTGATTGCAGAGTTGATCATTCGGACCTTTCAATTCATAGATGTGGATCTCGGACCTATGAATGGGGATATTCCCGATACTCACAAAGAAAAAGGGAAGTGACTTGGACAAAAAGAGAAGTGACTTGGACAAAAAGAAACGAAGTGACTTGGACAAAAAGAAACGAAGTGACTTAGACAAATCTTCTTTGTCGATAGCCTCGGACCAATCAATCGAATATTGATTAATACGTAATCGATCGAACACTACTTGCACTACTTGAAAAGGATTCTTCTGTTCAGAAATGAAATGTTCCAAATGTTCCTGGAAATTCTTGCTCCCATTGGACCATTTGTATCTATATGCATCAGGATCCCGATTCATGGATCTCTCAGTTCGAGAAATAAGAGGATCAAACCATTTCTTCTGACTCTTTTTCAAATTCGATAAATGTTGGTTGATCGTATATTTCATTATAGTTATATGATTCAGAGTATCATTTCCTATTTGATCCCTTTGAATTCCATATTCGAAGTTGCGATCGGATCTATTCATTAAAAAGAATCGATTCGATACATTTCTTATGTACCCATAGGTGCTATATTGGATTTGAATCAGATTTCGGATCAATCTATATTGATTGACTGCCTCCATTATGTTGTTGCTAGCAAATACCGCTGTTTTTAGTTTGGGATCTTCCAAATCATTCCCGCAGTAGATCCGGACCGATTTTTTTCTGATCCTTCGAGAAAAAGATTCATTCTCCTCATAAAAAAGAGGAGGTAGAACCAATAAAGATTTCTTTTTCGATTCATCTCTGGAGTTGAATACCTCATTCAAGAATTTTTTTTGATCCAACCCGTAGGAATCAATAGAAAAGGCAAATCCCCTATGATACACCAGATCCGGCTCGGTTATTGATAGAGTGAATAGATCCGCCATTTCTGGGAATCTCTCTTCTGATTCAAAAAAATCGTGGCGTAACGCGTATCCCCCTTTGTTCCGGTCATGGAATAGATGAAAGAAATCAAAAAATGGATTTTTGTTCAAGAATGAAATCTTATTGGAACTGTCCATATCCGGTTCATCCTTCGGAACCATATCACATCCCGGATCTGGTTCCGAAGGATGAATTGAGACGGTATCTTGTAAATACGTAATTATCTTGAATATATCAACCATTTCTTTATTTTCCGCTCGCCTGGAAGGGACAAAAGAAACATCTTGTTTTTTCTTCAACAATTTCTGATCTCTAGTGGGCCTCTCAGTAGGATTCGAACCCAGATGAAGTTCTGACCATCTGTCAGAGAAAAAAGAACGAATTGATCTTGTAGGATTCCCAAGAAATTCTTCGATTTCTTCCGGAAGCAGATGATTATTCATCCGCTTCTCAGGTTCCGTGAATAGCCAGGACATGGAGGAAGATCCAAAAAGGCATTTCGGGAATCGATCTGATTCTATCTCTGTTCGTTCCGTTTGAAGAAAGGAAGGATCCCAAAGAATCGATCTCTCTTTTAGTTGCTGAATCTCTGTTTGATCGATCAATGTGTGATATTCTGAATTCTCATTTCTAACGGAATCGAAAGGATCTCTGGATTGATCAGAAGAAGATCCTTTCCATTGGCTAGAATCCGTTACTTGAACGAAAATAGATCTTGTGGAATCATATTGAATATTTGACAATACATTCCGTACCTTGCTAAAAAACCGATCCTTGTTTACCAACCACACATTGTCTAACCAAATCCAATTCTCTCTCGAGACGTTCCTCAAAAAATCCGATTCGTGCTGATTCTTCCCCCAACTAACGAAGAGATCTTGGCGGAATTGCCACATATGAAATTGAGCACAATTTTGCAAAGAAATACCCCACTTGTTTCTCGAGAAGAGATGGGAAACATGCTCAATATCATTGGATTGCATAGTTGCCCCAGCTCCTTGTTGTTTGAAGAAACTCTCCCCCTGAATTGGTCTTTTTTCACGAAAAGCAGACATGAGATAACAAATCAAGTCTTTCCCTAAGATTTCGAATAGCTGTCCCGAATTCAAGTTGATTATGTTTCGTTTCTTCCTCGGAGAAAGACGATCAAACAATTCCCAATCATGGTCCTTGCGGATCGGATCATCCGTATAGGATAAAAAAAGAAACTCCAGATATTTGCTATCTTTCTCTTTGAATGAGATCTCAATTCCAGCTACGGTTTCATTAGATATCTGACAACGAGAATCCCTCTTTTTTCCGATCCGGTTCCTCCACCACCGCGAACCCCGGTTAGATTCAGGCATGATACGCTTTTTCTTTATTGGGAGAACCCAAGTACTCTCTTGCGGATCCATGAAACAACTCTCAGAAATCTTTTTCCCTTTTGGAAGATACAGGAGCGAAACAATCAACCTATTTCTATTGGAAGACCAAAAAGATTCTTCCAATGTCTCCTTTCTGGGTCCAATGGAATTCATAGGT